ATATCCCGTAGCGAGCGTAGTTCAATGGTAAAATATCTCCTTGCCAAGGAGAAGATACGGGTTCGATTCCCGCCGCTCGCCAGCTTAATTTAGTAAAGTACTATGATAAAAAATTTAGTCTAGTTGACTACTTAACTACTTATATTAAATTAATAGGTGTTAGTCTAGTACCGTATCCCTTACTATCTTATCCTTCCTTTGCACCCCACTCAAAAAAAAAGGGGCTCCGGCGGCGGGAATCGAACTCGCCAACAGGGCTCCCTAAATCGGGGATTCACCGAGACGAACAACAGGCAAACTGCTTTTAAAGGGAAGGGAGGTAGACTGTGCCTTTCTTTCATTTCTTTTTTCTTTTCTGCAGGGTAGGAAGGAGCCTTGAGAGTTCTTCTTGTAGGGGCAAGTGACTTTGTAAACTGCTCAATTTGGCCCTCTAGGACCGGGAACTAATGAATAAAAAAGGGTTGGATACCGCCCAGCCCTTTACCATATCTATACAAATAGAATAGTCCTTTTATACAGACAGCTAAGTGCGGAGACGGGAATCGAACCCGTGACCTCAAGGTTATGAGCCTCGTGAGCTACCAAACTGCTCTACTCCGCTCTGGAGGGCCGGAAACTGGTGGACGAAAAAGGTTGAATACAGGCCTCTACCATGTCTAGACAAATATAATAGTCCTTTTATACAGAATGGAGCGGGTAGCGGGAATCGAACCCGCATCGTTAGCTTGGAAGGCTAGGGGTTATAGTCGACGTTGGTTGATTATTTTTAACGTCTCTAATTCAAAACCGAACATGAAATTTTGATTTCATTCGGCTCCTTTATGGATATTCTCACCACTTAACATCTATGTCAGCTTTTCTATCTGAATGGAACCAAAGCTCTCCGCTTTCTAGATGATCCCTATAGAGTAGGAAATAGAAATTCTACTAAATCTATCTAATCTACTTACTTCGTTCCCTAATTTTATTCAAGAGATCCTGAGGAAAAGAATTGGGTTTCCACCGAGCTGAAACAATATGCTGATGGTTCTAGTAAACCAAAACTACCGTTTTTTAGCTATTTGGCTTCCATTTCCTTTTTTAACAAAAGAAGATTTAGTTACGATTGGAAATAAACTTTTTTGTATCTTCATCCATAGATCCTTTACTCATATTTAAAAAATTGGAATACTTAATCCAATGCAAAATTATGCTTCGCGACTCTGTACTCATAATCCAATTTGTATTTTTTTTGGATGCAATTTCCATTAGTCTTTGGATACTAATCGCGAGAATGTATATTCTTCCTCAATATGCTATTGAGAGAAAAAGGATTTAATCCTTTATAAGAACTAAAGTTTTCATCGGAATATAAAAAACTTAAGGACGCCTTAAGTATATCATTTCAAATTCAGTTATTAATAGAACGAATCACACTTTTACCACTAAACTATACCCGCTACATGTAGATTATGATACCAACGCTACCCTTTGTCAAGGGTAGCCATTCGAGAAGGAGGCTAATTCCCCCTTATTGAATCAAATGGAGAAGGTTCATGAAAGTGAGCGATTGGTACTTCGATCGCGGGCCTTTACTTTAGGGTTTAGATAGCCTCTCTGGTCTGTAAAATACATATCTTCTTACCATCCCAATAGCGTATGAGCCTAATGTATGCATTTCGGTTAGGGTCGTATTCTATGGTTACGACTACAATGATCATTATTTACTTTGCGAGGACGTAAGTGTGCCAGACTGCTGTAAGGAATAGTTTTATTATTCCTACAATATACACTAGGAGATATAGGGGGCAGCACTGCCCCCATAAATCCCTTTCTTCCTTTTCCTTTTTGTTCAATTCTGAACAAAGAAATTGGGGAAGATGTTTTCTTCCCCCACTTATCATGAAGTCCGAGCCCTAGAGAAAGAGTGAGATGAATTTTTGAAATTCATCATAGACTTTCCCTAGGGCTTGAGAGAAGCAAGAAACAAAGAGTCGTAACTTAAAGATAAAGGCGGACAGGACCCGACGGATTTACCTGATTACGTCAGGTAAATCCTTACCTGAGAAATTTTGGTCAGGATTTACCTGATGTAAAGAAGATCCTAAATGTCTCTGGTTAGTCGATCCTCTCCATTTACTAATTTCCTCTCCTCTTTTCCACTCAATTCTAGTTTATTAGATTCTTGTTTAAAAGAATCAAAGAAGATGAATAGAACTAAGAACACATAAAAAAAAGCATAGAGGACCAAGACCATTACCAAATGTTCCTCCCAAGAATCATATTGGGTATCTGTTCCCTTCCTTTTCCCGCTAGGATCGGGAATCTTATATTTTCCATATCCATATACCATCGAACCCTTAGGGTTCCAGAATCCTCCTTTTTTCCTAGTCTTCGGAAGCAGAAAACCCATAGCCAGAAGGAGTTAGGTATGTAGGGTATGGTTTATTATTTTTTGTTAGGCAGGCAGTAGAATAATTTTTATACTCTGCAATATAAATTCTACTGCCCACTTTTTACAAGCAAATTGTTGCTAAAACTCTAACATAGTTTGTTCAAAATGCACCAACTAGAATCCTTTCAAAATGCACCAACTAGAATCCTTGGAGAATATTCAAGTACCCCCTTTCTAAGGGGTACCTGTTAAAAATCGCTTCAACAAATCCGTCCAAAACTTTTTAAGAAAAATTGAAAAGTTTTGAACTCGAAGGTTTTTCCAAGAGATGCCTGTTAAAAACAGTTTCAATCTCTCACCAAAACAGACAAGAAGTATATCACTGAAAATTAATACCCAGCCATATGGGTATATGAAGAGCGCGAATTCCTTTATACCCTACCCAATTCGAATTAGAGGAAATAAAACATAAATGGAGAAAATTCTCATCATAAGATCAGCCAATAGAAGAAAAAAGTCCCTAATTCTGCAGAACGTTCTGAGCACGTGAAAAGTCAATAGCCTAAAGATAAAAAAAAACAAAGTCTACCATTTTTTTGACAGCAGCTCTTATTGCCCCTTTGGTCTTTTTTTTTGGCCCATTGTTGTATCCGATTCAACAATTGATACATATTTGTTCTCCTCTTCTAAAAAATAGAACTTCTGGGCTTTGGTTTGGTGAGTCGTCCGAGATCGTGTTTACATACCTATGAACTTACCCTCTTCAAGTATATTGGATACTACTATATAATTTTTTATTGTGTCAACTCTCTCTTCACGTATTTTATTATACGTATTTTTTTATATAATAAAATAAAAAAAACCTCTACTTTGTGCAAGTGATAAGAGAGAATATGAAAGATTTTCTTATTTTTCTTGATTTTCTCAAGATTTTGAACCTCGCCATTAATAAACTTCTATATCTCGATATATACATATATAATCTCTACATATATCTCTATATATACATATATTATGTACATTATGCAGTAGACCCATAATGGGAAATCAAAGTGGCTAATTTTTGAATTGAATAAAAAGCCCTTTTAACTCAGTGGTAGAGTAATGCCATGGTAAGGCATAAGTCATCGGTTCAAATCCGATAAAGGGCTTTTTAATTTGGTAGTAGAGTAATGTCATGGTAAGACGTAAGTCATCGGTTCGAATCCGATAAAGTACTTTTCTACTAAATTTTTTATTTATTCACCTTTTTTTCTTATTTATTCACCTTTTTTTCTTTGTTTTTGAAAATTTCTCTATTTTTTCTAGAATTTTATGACTTAGTGCGGGATGCATGCATTTTTGGTCTGAACACTAAACGAAGCACGGAGTGTAAATTGCAAAAAAGAAATCAAATTGGACTCTTTTTCCTGTTAGATCAATCAAATCACTACCTGTACTGAACTAATCTAGAATCCCTTTTATTAATCTATTCTTATTCTATACCCTTTAAATGAATTTCCCTAAAAAGTAGGGGATGATCCGTGAATTAACCTAACCATCAACTAAAAAAAAATCCTAAGAAAGCATAACAGAAAAGTAGGAAAGACTCTTTGCTTTGGATCTAGTTATACTCTTCGAGTATATTGACAATTCCAAAAAACTGCTCATACTATCATTATAGTATAATGACGAGCGGTTGTATATGGCCCTATCGTCTAGTGATGCCCCTATCGTCTAGTGGTTCAGGACATCTCTCTTTCAAGGAGGCAGCGGGGATTCGACTTCCCCTGGGGGTAGGGAGTATTATGAAAGGAGGTTAATCATAGATTATCAAAAACCCTAGAATAAATTCTTCCTGGGTCGATGCCCGAGCGGTTAATGGGGACGGACTGTAAATTCGTTGACGATATGTCTACGCTGGTTCAAATCCAGCTCGGCCCAAAAATCTAGGGCTTCGTGAATATGAACTAAATCCATTTTTTTTCTTCCATAAAAAAAAATGTCTGATCCATAGAAATAAAGGATAAAGAGAAAGGGGGAAATTTCTTTCTAATCCATATCTCTCTCATTCCTTTTTTACAAACAAAAGAGTTTTTCTTATTGAAAGGTGGATTATCATCTATTTTTAGCGATAAAAAATCGCGACATACTAATTATGTCACTCTCACTATACCCACATACGATATGTGGGTATTATGATTCGTCTATTTCTTAGAGTACGACAGACGAATCGAATCTTCTTATGGTTCTATTTTAAAATGGGTATAGGTATGCCATACACCCCGCGGGGATTGTAGTTCAATTGGTCAGAGCACCGCCCTGTCAAGGCGGAAGCTGCGGGTTCGAGCCCCGTCAGTCCCGAACTAGGGTTCAATGAATGGATAAATTCATCTTTCCTTTTTCCATGAAAAATTTCCATCAAAAAAAGGGGGGCAGGAGACAAGATCAAATACCTATGGGGCATCCTTACTTCACTTTTTTTATTTCGCATTTTTCATTAAAGAGGGAGGGGAAGCCTATAGAAATTTTATTTTCACTACTCCCGGTTAATAAAGAAAAACGTACATATCATACGTGGATTAGTATAATTTACGATATTACTCTATCCTTATGATGATACCATTCTCATCTTAACTTCCTATTCGACTCTTATGGATTATGGAATAGAGTACCGGTATTTTATCGGAATCCATACATAAATTGTATTCATTTATTCTTAGACAGTGAATTTAATATAATTAGTACTTTTTGGGTTAAACCAGGCCCCTCCCATTTTGTAGTTCCAACTTTGTTTGTGTATGTTCAATGACTAATTGGAAAGAATCTATCTCATTCTCATTCCATTTGCGGACTCCTTTTTTATGGATCCGCTCTCATCTTTAGACCCCAAAAGTAGATATTGATAGTAATCTAATAAAATAAAAGAAAAACCAAGCAAAGCAAACGCTCTTTTTCCTAAATTTTAAATATTCGATTTTTTTTATTTAAGCCCTCTTTTCTCCATCTCACTTCTACTTCTACTGCTTATTTGGATGTCTATGTGACCCATAGAAAGTCGGTCATATAATACATACATAATTGTATGTATAACTATAAGAAAAAGGAAGGGAAATTGGATAAGATAAAAAAGATCGTATCGTGGGTTATAGATATAGAAAAGAAAAAGTAGAAAAGGATGAAAAAAAGAGAGAATTCCTAATCCAATCAAAAAACCTATTTTGGTCTTAGTATGGATAAGGGATCTTCCTATGTTATACTATTCCACTCTCAACCATGAATTGATTTGATAGATCCGATATTCATAATATTGAATTGATTCAGTATTATCAGAATGGAAGTCCTCCCCTTGAATTTACAGGATACCCCTTTTTCCTCTCCATGGGATTACATCCCGAGTTATTGCGAAAAAAAAAGAGGTTATGGAAGTCAATATTCTCGCATTTATTGCTACTGCACTGTTCATTCTAGTTCCTACTGCCTTTTTACTTATTATTTATGTAAAAACAGTCAGCCAAAATGATTAATTGGAATTCCAATTAATCATTGAAGAAATGAAAAAGGGATTAAATAAAATAAAAATCCAAGTCTTAAATGAAAGGATCTGGTTGGAATCATAAAGTGTGGTAGAAAGAACTACATATAGTTTTTTCTACCACACTTTAGAGTCTTTCTATTATATTATCTATGAATCTACATAGAATAGATTAGTAGATTGAAATAGTAGTCTAATTCAATTTCTTTTTTCACTGCATCCACTTAATTTCAATCAAGTCAAAATAAAAAAATCGAAGACAATTCTTCACGAAAGAATCCATGGAGGGAGAGAAAAATAATATGAGAATATACTATAGTAAAAGAAAAAAAGTAAAAGTAAAAGAAAAAAAGTAAAAGTAAAAATCAGCGAATCTTTCATGCTTAAACATGGGGCGAGATGCTTCAAAAAAGCATAAAAATTTTTCTAAGAATAAGAAAAGAGTATAAAACAAATGGAAAGTGTGCGATATGTTATGAATAGCTCCGTGGAAGAAAGTCTAATTTTCTTATGTATAGAACTTTTTTAACCATTCGTCACTTCTAGTAGAAATTATGAATTGCTGTAATCGCTCTTTCTATTCTATTCTATTCTATTCTATTCTATATAGTAGAATAGAACGACTCCTTCTTACAAGAGTTTCTTACAGGAGTGAAACAAAACTAAAGAAAGAAAGAATAAAGTTTGGCAAAATGATTAATCCAAAACGATCAATTAAAGAAAAGAGTTGATACAACAATTCGACTACTCAATCAATTAGTAGTATCCCTAGAGTCCACTCCTCCCCCATACTACTAGTGAAAGAGAAAATGTAAAGACTACCATTAAAGCAGCCCAAGCGAGACTTACTATATCCATGTAAATTATGTCTCCTATTTCTATGAAGGAATTATTCTACTATTGATCAATAATCATAGTGGAATCAAGGGTACAGAGTCAAAAAGGGATTCTGCCCTAAGGCTATGGAGGAATCAGTTCAAAGAATTTACTCCTAACAAATTCTTATAGGATTTCTGGTAGAATTGGGGAGCATTAAGTATAAATACGATACATAGCCCTTTTCCTTAAAAAAGAGTACGGGGATGATGTCCTGAATAGAAGACGCGGGAATAGGAAGATTTTTTCTTCCTTTTGTTACCCCTTTTTTTATAAGCAAAGGACGTCAGAATATACCATAAAATTAGGATAGATAAATATTTATTGGATACCTACCTTTACCTTGCCTATGTTTATTTTTAACCTAAACCCTACAGCCCCGCTTTCTATCATTCTATGAAAGAATGAGGAGACTTTATCCACAACTCCGAAATTGATTTTTGATCAGCCTATTCAATCTGATTCTCGACAGAATCAGTAGCCCTTACCTTAGTGTATGTAGGTAGCATAAGATGTACGATAAATAAAATGTATAATAATTAGGAAGTCTTGATATTCCTTCGTGGAGTCCCTTCTTCAATCTTAGATTGAAAAAAAAAAATGCCCCTTAGGAGCCCTTTGGATATCAAGATTTCTGACATCTTAGCCTCGTAGTTTTAAATTCTCGAATCGAATCAATTAAGAATCAATTCAAATTAATAAAAGAATAAGTAAACGCTACCTCATCCCTATTGGTAGCCGTTTGGGCCACTACCGACAAAACAAACCCTAGTTTGAGGATAGAACTATGGATTCTCAAAATCCAGTATCGCCAGGCCTAGTTATTCTCTTGCCCCAGCTTATGCGGGGTACGAATTTTTCGAGTTCGATCAGTACTATAAGCCTAAGTATTTTATTGATCAGGCGGCACCCAGATTTGAACTGGGGATAAAGGATTTGCAGTCCCCTGCCTTACCGCTTGGCCATGCCGCCAAAAAATCCGATCTAAAATCGAGAAAAGAGCAAGTATTCATCCACGTTTTCTTACTAAAACCCCCTTTCTTTTATCTTGAATCTAATTCTACTTACTTTTTTCCAATATTTTTCAAAAAATCTATTCCTGCTTTTTTTGGATCCAGTTTCGATTATTCTCCTCGAGGGATTCTATCTTAAAACACACATTGCTAACACTAGAAAACTTCCCTTTTCTTTCTATTGAGATGAAAAAGGAGAAAAAGTGGATTTCCAGTAACAGGCTGCAAAATTCAGAACAAATTGGAACCATTAACTAGAATTCTCTTTTTTTTTTTTTTTGAATTGCAGTAGTGAACGACTCTTAAATCGGTATTCTCTCCCCCCCTTCCTTTTAATGGCATAATAAAATAGAATGGATTTATGCCTAATCCATGTATAGGCAAACTACAGGTCCGAACAGCATTATTATCCCCATAACAACATTATTATCCATGGATCCCCCTTATGTACATATCTCTATGGGGAATCGTGCTTGAATTTTTCATTGCATTAAATATCTTGAATAAAAAAAGGAAATTAGCTCTGATATAGAGTATGACCTGACCATCTTGGCCCACCCAAGTGAAATTACGATAAAAGCAGGGATATGTGGAGAGGTGGATAACTAGATTGGCATGTACTTAAAAAAAGGACTTACTTTATTTTAGGATTCTACAATGAAATCCTATATTTTCTAGCAATTCTACTACTACGAAACAAAAAAGAACCCTCCAATTCTTTTTTGAAATTAAACTAAGCGTGCTATTCTAAATCGAACTAAAGTCAAACTTTCTAGTGCTTATAAATTATTATATTATGGCTTTATCCCATTCATAGAAAGGAGATAAAATGAGAAATCTTTGCCATCCAATCTGATTAGAATATCATTAAGTGGCAGAATTTTTTTCTAGGAATGTTTTATCAATTCATTTTCATTCGATTTGTATCCCTGGCAAATTCGAACTTTCCTCGAAATTGTCTCTATTCATATGTATGAAATACATATATGAAATACGTATGTGGAGTTCCCTAGAATTTCATGTGATTCAGTAAACAGAATATAGATTCCATGATTGCTATGCTAGATCGATCCATAGGGATTGATGAAGAGTGAGCTGATAATGGAATTTTTCTTCGATAAAAAGGAAACTTAAGATTAAGATGCTCCGGAATGGAAATGAGGGAATGTCCACAATACCCGGATTTAGTCAGATCCAATTCGAGGGATTTTTTAGGTTCATTAATCAAGGCTTGGCAGAAGAACTTGAGAAGTTTCCAACAATTAAAGATCCAGATCACGAAATTGCATTTCAATTATTTGCGAAAGGATATCAATTGCTAGAACCCTCGATAAAAGAAAGGGATGCTGTGTATGAATCACTCACCTATTCTTCCGAATTATATGTATCTGCGAGATTAATTTTTGGTTTCGATGTGCAAAAGCAAACCATTTCTATTGGAAACATTCCTATAATGAATTCCTTAGGAACCTTTATAATAAATGGAATATACCGAATTGTGATCAATCAAATATTGCTAAGTCCTGGTATTTACTACCGCTCGGAATTAGACCATAAGGGAATTTCTATCTACACCGGGACTATAATATCAGATTGGGGAGGAAGATCGGAATTAGCAATTGATAAAAAAGAAAGGATATGGGCTCGCGTGAGTAGAAAACAAAAGATATCTATTCTAGTTCTATCATCAGCTATGGGTTCGAATCTAAGAGAAATTCTAGATAATGTTTCCTACCCTGAAATTTTCTTGTCTTTCCCGAATGCTAAGGAGAAGAAGAGGATTGAGTCAAAAGAAAAAGCTATTTTGGAGTTTTATCAACAATTTGCTTGTGTAGGTGGGGACCTGGTATTTTCGGAGTCCTTATGTGAGGAATTACAAAAGAAATTTTTTCAACAAAAATGTGAATTAGGAAGGATTGGTCGACGAAATATGAATCGGAGACTGAATCTTGATATACCTCAGAACAATACATTCTTGTTACCACGAGATGTATTGGCCGCTACGGATCATTTGATTGGAATGAAATTTGGAACGGGTATACTTGACGATGACGATATGAATCACTTGAAAAATAAACGTATTCGTTCGGTTGCAGATCTGTTACAAGATCAATTCGGACTGGCTCTTGATCGTTTACAACATGCGGTTCAAAAAACTATCCGTAGAGTATTCATACGTCAATCGAAACCGACTCCACAAACTTTGGTAACTCCAACTTCAACTTCGATTTTATTAATAACTACTTATGAGACCTTTTTTGGCACATACCCCTTATCTCAAGTTTTTGATCAAACTAATCCATTGACACAAACTGTTCATGGGCGAAAAGTGAGTTGTTTGGGTCCTGGAGGATTGACGGGGAGAACTGCAAGTTTTCGGAGCCGAGATATTCATCCGAGTCACTATGGGCGTATTTGTCCAATTGACACGTCCGAAGGAATCAATGTTGGACTTACTGGATCCTTAGCTATTCATGCGAGAATTGATCACTGGTGGGGATCCATAGAGAGTCCGTTTTATGAAATATCTGAGAAAGCAAAAGAAAAAAAAGAGAGACAGGTGGTTTATTTATCACCAAATAGAGATGAATATTATATGATAGCAGCAGGAAATTCTTTGTCTTTGAATCAGGGTATTCAGGAAGAACAGGTTGTTCCAGCTAGATACCGTCAAGAATTCCTGACTATTGCATGGGAACAGATTCATGTTAGAAGTATTTTTCCTTTCCAATATTTTTCTATTGGAGGTTCTCTCATTCCTTTTATTGAGCATAATGATGCGAATCGGGCTTTAATGAGTTCTAATATGCAGCGCCAAGCAGTTCCGCTTTCTCGGTCCGAAAAGTGCATTGTTGGAACTGGATTGGAACGCCAAACAGCTCTAGATTCGAGGGTTTCCGTTATAGCCGAACGCGAGGGAAAGATCATTTCTACTGATAGTCACAAGATCCTTTTATCAAGTAGTGGGAAGACTATAAGTATTCCTTTAGTTATCCATCGGCGCTCTAACAAAAATACTTGTATGCACCAAAAACCTCGGGTTCCGTGGGGTAAATCCATTAAAAAAGGACAAATTTTAGCAGAGGGAGCTGCTACAGTTGGTGGGGAACTTGCTTTAGGAAAAAACGTATTAGTAGCTTATATGCCATGGGAAGGTTACAATTTTGAAGACGCAGTACTAATTAGCGAACGTTTGGTATATGAGGATATTTATACTTCTTTTCACATACGAAAATATGAAATTCAGACGGATACGACAAGCCAAGGCTCCGCTGAAAAAATCACTAAAGAAATACCACATCTAGAAGAACATTTACTCCGCAATTTGGACAGAAATGGAGTTGTTAGGTTGGGATCCTGGGTAGAAACTGGCGATATTTTAGTAGGTAAATTAACGCCTCAGATAGCGAGCGAATCGTCGTATATCGCGGAAGCTGGATTATTACGGGCCATATTTGGTCTTGAGGTATCCACTTCAAAAGAAACTTCTCTCAAACTACCTATAGGTGGAAGAGGGCGCGTTATCGATGTGAAATGGATCCAGAGGGACCCCCTAGACATAATGGTTCGTGTATATATTTTACAGAAACGTGAAATCAAAGTTGGGGATAAAGTAGCCGGAAGACACGGGAATAAGGGGATCATTTCCAAAATTTTGCCTAGGCAAGATATGCCCTATTTGCAAGATGGAACACCCATTGATATGGTCTTCAATCCCTTAGGAGTACCCTCACGAATGAATGTGGGACAAATATTTGAAAGCTCGCTCGGATTAGCAGGGGATCTGCTAAAGAAACATTATAGAATAGCACCCTTTGATGAGAGATATGAGCAAGAGGCTTCAAGAAAACTTGTGTTTTCAGAATTATATGAAGCCAGTAAACAAACAAAAAATCCATGGGTATTTGAACCCGAGTACCCGGGAAAAAGTAGAATATTTGATGGAAGAACAGGAGACCCCTTCGAACAACCTGTCCTAATAGGGAAGTCCTATATCTTAAAATTAATTCATCAAGTTGATGAGAAAATCCATGGACGTTCTACTGGGCCCTACTCACTTGTTACACAACAACCCGTTAGAGGAAGAGCCAAGCAAGGGGGACAACGAGTAGGAGAAATGGAAGTTTGGGCTTTAGAAGGATTTGGTGTTGCTCATATTTTACAAGAGATACTTACTTATAAATCTGATCATCTTATAGCTCGCCAAGAAATACTTAATGCTACGATCTGGGGAAAAAGAGTACCTAATCACGAGGATCCTCCAGAATCTTTTCGAGTGCTCGTTCGAGAACTACGATCTTTGGCTCTAGAACTGAATCATTTCCTTGTATCTGAGAAGAACTTCCAGGTTAATAGGGAGGAAGTTTGATCGGAATAAATATAAATTCTTTTCTTATTTCTATTTTATGATTGACCAATATAAACATCAACAACTCCAAATTGGACTCGTTTCCCCTCAACAAATAAAGGCTTGGGCTAACAAAAACCTACCTAATGGGGAAGTCGTTGGCGAAGTCACAAGGCCCTCTACTTTTCATTATAAAACCGATAAACCAGAAAAAGATGGATTGTTTTGCGAAAGAATCTTTGGACCCATAAAAAGCGGAATTTGTGCTTGTGGAAATTCTCGAGCGAGCGTAGCTGAAAACGAAGACGAAAGATTTTGCCAAAAATGCGGGGTAGAATTTGTTGATTCTCGGATACGAAGATACCAAATGGGATACATCAAACTCGCATGTCCCGTGACTCATGTGTGGTATTTGAAAGGTCTTCCTAGTTATATCGCGAACCTTTTAGATAAACCCCTTAAGAAATTGGAGGGCCTAGTATATGGCGATTTCTCTTTTGCTAGGCCCAGCGCTAAAAAACCTACTTTCTTACGATTACGAGGTTTATTTGAAGATGAAATTTCATCCTGTAATCACAGCATTTCTCCCTTTTTTTCTACCCCAGGCTTTGCAACATTTCGAAATCGGGAAATTGCGACAGGAGCAGGTGCTATTAGAGAACAATTAGCAGATTTGGATTTGCGAATTATTATAGAGAATTCCTTGGTCGAATGGAAGGAATTAGAAGACGAGGGGTATAGTGGAGATGAATGGGAAGATAGAAAAAGACGAATAAGAAAAGTTTTTTTGATTAGACGCATGCAATTGGCGAAACATTTTATTCAAACAAATGTAGAACCAGAATGGATGGTTTTGTGCTTATTACCGGTTCTTCCTCCCGAATTGAGACCCATTGTTTATAGGTCTGGGGATAAAGTAGTGACTTCGGATATTAATGAACTTTATAAGAGAGTTATCCGTCGGAACAACAACCTTGCCTATCTATTAAAAAGAAGTGAATTAGCGCCAGCAGATTTAGTAATGTGCCAGGAAAAATTGGTACAAGAAGCCGTGGATACACTTCTGGATAGTGGGTCCCGCGGGCAACCAACGAGGGATGGTCACAATAAAGTATACAAATCACTTTCAGATGTAATTGAAGGTAAAGAGGGAAGGTTTCGCGAGACTCTACTTGGGAAACGGGTCGATTACTCGGGGCGTTCTGTCATTGTTGTGGGTCCTTCGCTTTCATTACATCAATGTGGATTACCTCTAGAGATAGCAATAAAGCTTTTTCAGCTATTTGTAATTCGCGATTTAATCACGAAACGCGCTACTTCTAATGTCAGGATTGCTAAAAGGAAAATTTGGGAAAAGGAACCCATTGTATGGGAAATACTTCAAGAAGTTATGCGGGGACATCCTGTACTGTTGAATAGAGCACCTACCCTGCATAGATTAGGCATACAGGCTTTCCAACCCACTTTAGTAGAGGGGCGTACTATTTGTTTACACCCATTAGTGTGTAAGGGTTTCAATGCGGACTTTGATGGGGATCAAATGGCTGTTCATCTACCTTTATCCTTGGAAGCTCAGGCGGAAGCCCGTTTACTCATGTTTTCTCATATGAATCTCCTATCTCCTGCTATTGGAGATCCTATTTGCGTACCGACCCAAGACATGCTTATCGGACTTTATGTATTAACGATTGGAAACCGTCGGGGTATTTGTGCAAATAGATATAATAGTTGCGGAAACTATCCAAATCAAAAAGTAAGTTACAATAATAATAATTATAAGTATACGAAAGATAAAGAACCCCATTTTTCTAGTTCCTATGATGCACTGGGAGCTTATAGACAGAAACGAATCCGTTTAGACAGTCCCTTGTGGCTCCGATGGAAACTAGATCACCGCGTGATTGGGTCAAGAGAAGTTCCGATTGAAGTTCAATATGAATCTTTGGGGACTTATCATGAGATTTATGCCCACTATCTAATAGTGGGAAATAGAAAAAAAGAAATCCGTTCTATATACATTCGAAGCACTCTTGGTCATATTTCTTTTTATAGAGAAATAGAGGAAGCCATACAAGGATTTAGTCAGGCCTATTCATACACTATCTAAACAAAGAGGTTAGATTCGGCAATGCCCCTTTCGGGGGGCATTCCTATTTCGCTAGTATCATCATTTTTGCCGCGCGAATCCAGATTGAGATTAAGGAAAGGAAGTTAATTAAATTTTCGAATCACTGACTCAGGCCCATTGTCGAATCCTACTCAGCAATTGTCGAATCCTACTCAGCCGAAAAAGGGGGTACTTATGTATGGCGGAACGGGCCAATCTGGTCTTTCATAATAAAGAGATAGACGGAACTGCTATGAAACGACTTATTAGCAGATTAATAGATCATTTCGGAATGGGATATACATCCCATATACTGGATCAAATAAAGACTCTGGGCTTTCATCAAGCCACTACTACATCGATTTCATTAGGAATCGAGGATCTTTTAACAATACCCTCTAAGGGATGGTTAGTCCAAGACGCAGAACAACAGAGTTTTCTTTTGGAGAAACACTATTATTATGGGGCTGTACACGCGGTAGAAAAATTACGCCAATCCGTTGAGATATGGTATGCTACAAGTGAATATTTGAAACAAGAAATGAATTCGAATTTTCGGATAACGGATCCTTCTAATCCAGTCTATCTAATGTCTTTTTCAGGAGCTAGAGGAAATGCATCTCAAGTACACCAATTAGTAGGTATGAGAGGATTAATGGCGGATCCTCAAGGACAAATGATTGATTTACCTATTCAAAGCAATTTACGCGAGGGGCTTTCTTTGACAGAATATATAATTTCCTGCTACGGAGCCCGCAAAGGGGTTGTAGATACTGCTGTACGAACAGCGGATGCTGGATATCTTACACGTAGACTTGTTGAAGTAGTTCAACATATTATTGTGCGTAGAAGAGATTGTGGTACTATCCGAGGTATTTCTGTGAGTCCTCAAAATGGGATGACGGAAAAACTTTTTGTCCAAACACTAATTGGTCGTGTATTAGCAGACGATATATATATCGGTTCACGATGCATTGCCGCTCGAAATCAAGATATTGGAATTGGATTAGTCAATCGATTCATAACTGCCTTTCGAGCACAACCATTTCGAGCACAACCAATATATATTAGAACCCCCTTTACTTGCCGGAGCACATCTTGGATCTGTCAATTATGTTATGGTCGGAGTCCCACTCATGGCGATCTGGTCGAATTAGGGGAAGCCGTAGGTATTATTGCGGGTCAATCAATTGGGGAGCCAGGGACTCAACTAACATTAAGAACTTTTCATACTGGCGGAGTATTCACAGGGGGTACTGCCGACCTTGTACGATCCCCTTCGAATGGAAAAATCCAATTCAATGAGGATTTGGTTCACCCCACACGTACCCGTCATGGGCAGCCTGCTTTTCTATGTTATATAGACTTGCATGTAACTATTCAGAGTCAGGATATTCTATATAGTGTAAATATTCCCTCAAAAAGCTTGATTCTAGTGCAAAATGATCAATATGTAGAATCCGAACAAGTAATTGCGGAGATTCGTGCCGGAACGTCCACTTTGCATTTTAAAGAAAGGGTACAAAAGCATATTTATTCCGAATCAGACGGGGAAATGCACTGGAGTACTGATGTTTACCATGCGCCCGAATATCAATATGGTAATCTTCGTCGATTACCAAAAACAAGCCATTTATGGATATTGTCAGTAAGTATGTGCAGATCCAGTATAGCGTCTTTTTCGCTCCACAAGGATCAAGATCAAATGAATACTTATTCTTTTTCTGTTGACGGAAGATATATCTTTGACCTCTCAATGGCTAATGATCAAGTAAGACATAGACTGTTGGATACTTTTGGTAAAAAAGATAGGGAAATTCTTGATTATTCAACGCCGGATCGAATCATGTCCAACGGCCATTGGAATTTTGTCTATCCTTCTATTCTTCAAGATAATTCGGATTTATTGGCGAAAAAGCGAAGAAATAGGTTCGTCATTCCATTACAATATCATCAAGAACAAGAGAAAGAACTAATATCCTGTTTGGGGATTTCGATTGAAATACCCTTTATGGGTGTTTTACGTAGAAATACTATTTTTGCTTATTTTGACGATCCACGATACAGAAAAGATAAAAAGGGTTCAGGAATTGTTAAATTTAGATATAGGACCCTAGAGGACGAATATAGGACTCGAGAGGAAGACTCAGAGGACGAATATGGGAGCCCAGAGAACGGATATAGGACCCGAGAAGACGAATATGGAAGTCCAGAGGAAGACTCAGAAGACGAATATGGGAGCCCGGAGGAAGGCTCAGAGGACGAATATGGTACTTTAGAGGAAGACTCAGAAGAAGACTCAGAGGACGAATACGGGAGCCCAGAGGAAGATTCCATCTTAAAAAAAGAGGGTTTGATTGAGCATCGAGGAATAAAAGAATTTAGTCTAAAATACCAAAAAGAACTAGATCGGTTTTTTTTCATTCTTCAAGAACTGCATATCTTGCCGAGATCCTCATCCCTAAAGGTACTTGATAATAGTATCATTGGAGTGGATACACAACTCACAAAAAATACAAGAAGTCGACTAGGTGGATTGGTCCGAGTGAATAGAAAAAAAAGCCATACGGAACTCAAAATCTTTTCCGGAGATATTTATTTTCCTGAAGAAGCGGATAAGATATTAGGTGGTAGTTTGATACCACCAGAAAGAGAAAAGAAAGATTCTAAGGAATCAAAAAAAAGGAAAAATTGGGTCTATGTTCAACGGAAAAAAATTCTCAAGAGCAAGGAAAAGTATTTTGTTTCGGTTCGACCTGCAGTCGCATATGAAATGGACGAAGGGAGAAATTTAGCAACACTTTTCCCGCAGGATCTCTTGCAAGAAGAGGATAATCTCCAACTTCGACTTGTCAATTTTATTTCTCATGAAAATAGCAAGTTAACTCAAAGAATTTATCACACGAATAGTCAATTTGTTCGAACTTGCTTAGTAGTGAATTGGGAACAAGAAGAAAAAGAGGAGGCTCGTGCTTCCCTTGTTGAGGTAAGAGCAAATGATCTGATTCGTGATTTCCTAAGAATTGAGTTAGTCAAGTCCACTATTTCGTATACACGAAGAAGGTATGATAGGACAAGTGCAGGACCGATTCCCAATAATAGGTTAGATCGCACCAATACCAATTCGTTTTATTCCAAGGCGAAGATTCAATCACTTAGCCAACCTCAAGAAGCTATTGGCACCTTGTTGAATCGAAATAAAGAATACCAATCTTTGATGATTTTGTTGGCATCCAACTGTTCTCGAATTGGTTTATTCAAGAATTCGAAATATCCCAATGCGGTAAAAGAATCGAATCCTAGAATTCCTATTCGAGATATTTTTGGGCCCTTAGCCGCTATTGTACCTAGTATATCGAATTTTTCTTCATCTTACTATTTACTAACGCATAATCAGATCCTGTTAAAAAAATATTTGTTCCTTGACAATTTGAAACAAACCTTCCAAGTACTTCAAGGGCTTAAGTACTCTTTAATAGATGAAAATCAAAGGATTTCGAATTTCGATAGTAACATCATGTTGGATCCATTCCATTTGAATTGGCACTTTCTCCATCATGATTCTTGGGAGGAGACATCGGCAATAATTCACCTTGGACAATTTATTTGCGAAAATGTATGTCTATTTAAATCGCACATAAAAAAATCTGGTCAAATTTTCATTGTTAATATTGATTCCTTTGTTATAAGAGCAGCTAAGCCTTATTTGGCCACTACAGGAGCAACTTTTCATGGTCATTATGGAGAAATCCTTTACAAAGGAGATAGGTTAGTTACGTTTATATATGAAAAATCGAGATCTAGTGACATAACGCAAGGTCTTCCAAAAGTAGAACAAATCTTTGAAGCGCGTTCAATTGATTCACTATCGCCGAATCTCGAAAGGAGAATTGAGGATTGGAATGAGCGTATACCAAGAATTCTTGGGGTCCCCTGGGGATTCTTGATTGGAGCTGAGCTAACCATAGCCCAAAGTCGTATCTCTTTGGTTAATAAGATCCAAAAGGTTTATCGATCCCAAGGGGTACAGATCCATAATAGACATATAGAGATTATTATACGCCAAGTAACATCAAAAGTGCGGGTTTCCGAAGATGGAATGTCTAATGTTTTTTCACCTGGGGAATTAATCGGATTATTGCGAGCGGAACGAGCAGGGCGAGCTTTGGATGAATCGATCTATTATCGGGCAATCTTATTGGGAATAACAAGGGCTTCCCTGAATACCCAAAGTTTCATATCTGAAGCAAGTTTTCAAGAAACTGCTCGAGTTTTAGCAAAAGCTGCCCTACGAGGTCGTATTGATTGGTTGAAAGGCCTGAAAGAAAACGTAGTTCTGGGGGGGATTATACCTGTTGGTACCGGATTCCAAAAATTTGTGCATTGTTCCCCACAAGACAAGAACCTTTATTTCGAAATTCAAAAAAAAAATCTATTCGCGTCGGAAATGAAAGATATTTTGTTTCTCCATACAGAATTAGTTTCTTCTGATTCTGACGTAACAAACAATTTCTATGAGACATCAGAACCCCATTTACCCCCATTTATACGATTTAAGGATACATAAAGCAGATTTTTTGACTTTAAACTAGACTTTTGACCTTAGAACACTAACAGGTCAGATTTTCGATTTTTATTTTAATAAGTAAAAGAAATCAGTTAATTCATTAAGGTTACGTTTATACCATGTATCAATGGCCAATTCTCAGTGGAAGGTTACATCGAAACAATTATTATTTATTTCAAGCTATTTCGGCTCTTTCTTAATCTTCAAAAAGAAAAAAATTCCGTAATGGAATGGTAGGATGAAAAAAAAAAGAAAAAATCAAAAGGAAGTGTGGAAAAAATGACAAGAAGATATTGGAACATCAATTTGAAAGAGATGATAGAAGCGGGAGTTCATTTTGGTCATGGTATTAAGAAATGGAATCCTAAAATGGCCCCTTACATCTCGGCAAAGCGTAAAGGTACTCATATTACAAATCTCGCTAGAACGGCTCGCTTTTTATCAGAAGCTTGTGATTTAGTTTTTGATGCAGCAAGTCAGGGAAAAAGCTTCTTAATTGTTGGTACCAAAAAAAGAGCAGCGGATTTAGTAGCATCAGCTGCAATAAGGGCTCGTTGTCATTATGTTAATAAAAAGTGGTTCAGTGGTATGTTAACGAATTGGGCGATTACGAAAACTAGACTTTCTCAATTTAGAGACTTAAGAGCAGAAGAAAAGATGGGAAAATTCCACCATCTCCCAAAAAGAGATGTGGCAATCTTGAAGAGAAAATTATCGACCTTGCAAAGATATCTCGGCGGGATCAAATATATGACGAGGTTGCCGGACATTGTGATCGTCCTCGATCAGCAAAAAGAGTATATAGCTCTTCGGGAATGTGCCATTTTGGGGATTCCTACTATTTCTTTAGTCGATACAAATTGTGACCCAGATCTCGCGAATATATCGATTCCAGCCAACGATGACACTATGACTTCAATTCGATTGATTCTTAACAAATTAGTATTTGCAATTTGTGAGGGCCGTTCTCTCTATATAAGAAATCGTTAACTAAGAAGAATAGTTAATTCTTGGGCAACTGCGTAGATTTATGGGATCACTTACTATTCTTTTTTGTTTTGTATAGATAAAAGAAGGGGAATATTGATATATATTAGAGGGTATTGATATATATTATGATCTGATGTGATTTCTTGGTATCCTAAATATAAGATTAATACTTCAAGTTGCTGAGTTGAGAAAGAGATGGTTGAATCAAAAGAATTCCTTTTTTGAAGTTCAATTTTTATCAGAGGACAATATGAATATTATACCATGTTCCATTAAAACACTCAAGGGGTTATATGATATATCGGGTGTAGAAGTAGGCCAACACTTCTATTGGCAAATAGGAAGTTTCCAAATTCATGCCCAAGTACTCATCACTTCTTGGGTCGTAATTACTATCTTGCTAGGTTCAGTTATCATAGCTGTTCGGAATCCACAAACCATCCCGACCGACGGTCAGAATTTCTTCGAATATGTGCTTGAGTTTATTCGAGACTTGAGCAAAACTCAGATTGGAGAAGAATATGGTCCCTGGGTTCCCTTTATTGGAACTATGTTCCTTTTTATTTTTGTTTCGAATTGGTCGGGTGCTCTTTTACCTTGGAAAATTATACAGTTACCCCATGGGGAATTAGCAGCGCCCACGAATGATATAAATACTACTGTTGCTTTAGCTTTACTCACGTCAGCGGCATATTTTTATGCGGGTCTTAGCAAAAAAGGATTGAGTTATTTCGAGAAATATATTAAACCAACTCCAATCCTTTTACCAATTAACATCCTAGAAGATTTCACAAAACCATTATCGCTTAGTTTTCGACTTTTCGGGAATATATTGGCGGATGAATTAGTCGTTGTTGTTCTTGTTTCTTTAGTCCCCTTAGTAGTCCCTATACCGGTCATGTTTCTTGGATTATTTACAAGCGGTATTCAAGCTCTTATTTTTGCAACGTTAGCCGCAGCCTATATAGGTGAATCCATGGAAGGTCATCATTGAATTGACTAGTTTTCGAAATAGTCTTTTTTTTTTAGCTTAGCTCAATTCATGCATGGTTCCAGATAATCCGCTTGGTTGGAAAACAAAATAGTTAGAAATGCGTATGAATATACAACCTAGAGTTGTAGGAGAGAGAATAGACTATATTACATTACGGAATTGTCAAAGTATATATGCATTAAGGGGGGCGGAGTCAGGCTAGATCCATATCCTTAATGTCTAGAAGTCCAGTCATCTTTTGTGCGGGTTTCCACTTTAAGGAATGATTTTAGAATCCGATTCAATAGAAAATAAGAAAATACACAAAATAGAAGAAACAAGTGTATATGGGATATTATATATTCCTAAGTTAGATTCATTATCTAATCCGATATATCGAATTCCCTCTATATGGAATTGGATTCCATATCCAGTTCTATGCAGCATATTGTTATCAATTGTATATCTTGATTTAATTCCTATTGGATTTGGATTAGGTCGATTTCAATAGGGGTTCTTCCTCTATTTCATCTTTTATTATGGATTAGATTATGGGGGAAAAAAAAAAGGAACTCAAGGATATCGAAGAGTAAAGAAAGAAGGATGGAATGAAAGAGTTGTTGGTTGGAAAGAAAGAGAAATAGAATAATAAGAATCATATGGATTTACACAAACCTCTAATGATTAGAAACTCAAAATGAGATCTCGAAGTAGTTCGGACAATTCAGATTATCATTTCAATTTGTACTTTTTAGTTACTTCTCCCCAATAGAGCTTAGAAGTAAGAATTTCTTGGTTGATTGTATCCTTAACCATTTTTTTTTTTTTTGACACGAGGAACTCACCATGAATCCACTAATTGCTGCTGCTTCCGTTATTGCTGCTGGATTGGCCGTAGGGCTTGCTTCTATTGGGCCTGGAGTTGGTCAAGGTACTGCTGCAGGACAAGCTGTAGAAGGTATTGCGAGACAGCCAGAAGCAGAAGGTAAAATACGAGGTACTTTATTGCTTAGTCTAGCTTTTATGGAAGCTTTAACAATTTATGGACTAGTTGTGGCACTAGCGCTTTTATTTGCGAACCCTTTTGTCTAATCCTAAAAAAGAAAATGAGTCCTTTAGATTAGATACTTTTTTCTTTTTTTAGTAAATTGGTATTTGCTTCTGCAATTCCAATTATATCAATTCAATACTTTTTTATTACTCCTGGAATTATCTATTTATCGGGACAGACAATACCCCACCCCAGGAAGGGCTGATTTGAGGATGATCAATTTAGAGGATATGCTCGCCTTCTTCCTTCCCGTCCTTAGTTTAGGACAGTGGAAAGTCTTTTTCCTTTTATTTTAGGAATTTTGGGAACATTTCAACAAAGGAGGTCTTTCACAGGTCAAACGAGACCTAAGACTTAATCTAAAATAAATTACTAGATTGAATCTATTTGCATTAAAAAAAATTGCATTAAAAAAACCGATCAAAAAAGGGCGAGCGAAGTAAGTGATCAAAAAACTTTGTTCTTTGTTCGTCCTATCTATAAGAGGAGAGCATATGAAAAATGTAACCCATTCTTTCGTTTTTTTAGCTCACTGGCCATCCGCTGGGAGTTTCGGGCTTAATACCGATATTTTAGCAACAAATCTAATAAATCTAACTGTAGTTGTTGGTGTATTGATTTTTTTTGGAAAGGGAGTGTGTGCGAGTTGTCTATTTCAAGAATAGATTGGATCTATCCGGCTGCACT